CGAGACATAATCAAAGGTTCAATGCGAGCCCAAAGATGTAAAACAGTTATTTGGGAACTTTTTCAAGCAAATGCACATTCTCCGCTTTTTTTGGACAGAATAGACAAATCACACCCTTTTTTTTTTGATATCTCCAAACTGATAAAACTCATTTTTAGAAATTGTATAGGAAAGGGAGCAGAATTCAAAATTTCAGATTATACAGAAGAAGAAATAAAAGAAAGGGAAAAAAAGGAAAAGGACAAAAAAGAAGAGAACAAAAGAAAAGAGAAAGCGCGGATAGAAGTAGCAGAAGCCTGGGATACCATTCCATTTGCTCAAGTAATAAGAGGTTCCATGTTAATAACTCAATCGATTCTTAGAAAATATATTATATTACCGTCATTGATAATAGCTAAAAATATTGGCCGTATGCTATTATTACAATTTCCTGAGTGGTCTGAGGATTTAAATGAATGGAATAAAGAAATGCATGTTAAATGCACCTATAATGGTGTTCAATTATCAGAAACAGAATTTCCGAAAAATTGGTTAATAGACGGTATTCAAATAAAGATGCTATTTCCTTTCTGTCTGAAACCCTGGCACAGATCTAAGCCACGGTCCTCTCATATAGATCGAATCAAAAAGAAAGGACAAAAAGATGATTTTTTTTTTTTAACGGTTTGGGGAATGGAAGCTGAACTTCCTTTTGGTTCTCCCCAAAAACGGCCTTCCTTTTTTGAACCCATTTTTAAGAAACTCGAAAAAAAAATTGGAAAATTGAAAAAAAAGTATTTTATATTTCTAAAAGTTTTAAAAGAAAGAACAAAATTTCTAAATATCTCAAAAAAAACAAAAAAATGGATTATCAAGGGCATTCCGTTTTTAAAAAAAATAAAAAAAGAACTCTCAAAAGTAAATCCAATTCTATTATTTAGATTGAGAGAAATATATAAATCAAGCGAAACTAAAAAAAAAAAAGAAAAAGATTCTATAACCCGCAATCATATAATTCATAAATCCTTTAGTCGAATTCAATCTACATATTGGACAAATTTATTACTGACAGAAAAAAAAATGAAAGATCTGACTGATAGAACAAGCACAATCAGAAATCAAATAAAAAGAATTACAAAAAATAAAAAAAAAGTGACTCCAGAAATAAATGATAGTCCTAATAAAACAAGTTATAATGCTAAAAGATTCGAATCACCAAATTGGCAAATATTAAAAAGAAGAAATACTCGATTAATCCGTAAATTACATTATTTTATAAAATTTTTCACTGAAAGGATATACGCAGATATCCTTCTATCTATTATTAATATTCCCAGAATTAATATACAACTTTTTGTTGAATCAACAAAAAAAATGATTGATAAATCCATTTACAATAATAAAAAAAATAAAAAAAGAATTAATAAAACAAATCAAAATAAAATGAATTTTATTTCGACTATAAAAAAGTCACTTTATAATATTAGTAATAAGAATTCACAGAATTTTTTTGACTTATCCTCCTTGTCACAAGCATATGTATTTTACAAAATATCACAAACACAAGTTCTTAACTTGTATAAGTTAAGATCTATTCTTCAATATCACGGAACGTCTTTTTTTCTTAAGACTTCAATAAAAGATTATTTTGGAAAACAAGGAATAATTCATTATGAATTAAGACATAAGAAACTTCGGAATTCTGGAATAAATCAATGGAAAAACTGGTTAAGAGGTCATTATCAATACCATTTATCTCAGATTAGATGGTCTAGATTAATAGCAGCAAAATGGAAAAATAGAATCAATAAATGTCGTACAATTCAAAATCAAGATTTAAACAAAGAGAATTCATATGAAAAAGACCTATTAATTCATTACAAAAAACAAAACGATTACGAAGTATATTCATTACCAAATCAAAATGAGAATTTTCAAAAATACTATAGATATAATCTTTTATCTTATAGATCTATTAATTATGAAAATAAGAGGGACCCATATATTTATGGATCACCATTCCAAGTAAATAAGAATCGAGAGAGTTTTTATAATTACAACACACATAAACATAAGGGCAAATTTTTTGATATACTAGGGGATATCCCTATCAAAAATTATTTAGGAAAAAGTGATATTATGTATATGGAAAAAAATCCGGATCGAAAATATTTTGATTGGAAAATTCTCCATTTTTGTCTTAAAAAGAAAATCGATATTGAGGCCTGGATCAAGATCGATACCAACAAGAATAAAAATACTAAAACCGGGACTAATAATTATCAAATAATTGATAAAATTGATAAAAAAGATCTTTTTTATCTTACGATTCCTCAGGATCAAGAAATCAATTCACCCAATCAAAAAAAAAGATTTTTTGATTGGATGGGAATGAATGAAGAAATACTAAGTCGTCCTATATCGAATCTGAAACTTTGGTTCTTCCCAGAATTTGTACTACTTTATAATGCATATAAAATGAAACCGTGGTTTATACCAAGCAAATTACTTTTTTTTAATA